CAAAAGAAAAGGTCAAATAGTCTTCTTACCAATATATATATTATGACTAGAAATGCGGTACAAATAATTCCCAAAATCCGGTATAAAAAAAAATTGAAAAAGCTCTGTTTTCCATTTTTTTATCATATATAATTACCAACTTTTATTCGTTATTACCAACTTTTATTCGTTTTAAGAACTTGATTTAATAAATTTACAGATCTAGAAATTCATTTCGGACAATTGAACCTTCTCAAACTGTTTCTTTTTAAAAACCAAAAAGATTTGTGCCAAAATAACCAATGCCAAGAAGAACAAAAGGCCTTGGACACGTAATGGGTCTTGAAGTACTATCTCTGAATCCCCCTGACCAAATCCACCCACATTAGGATTACTCGTTAATGGTTGATCAAGTTTGATGGATTCGCCTTCTGAAACAAGAAGTTCTGGTCCTGGAGGGATAATATCAATCACTTGCCGTCCCTCTGACGCATCCGTTATGGTTATTTCGTACCCCCCTTTTTCTTTTCGTATGATCTTGCTTACTATACCTGCTGCTGTAGCATTATAAACCGTATTGTTACTCTTGCTCCCGTCGGGATAAATCTGACCCCTTCCCCTGTTTCCGCCTACATATATGGGATATTTTAAAAAGTGAACATCTTTTTTAGTAGCGGGGTCCGGAGAAAGAATAGGAAAGGTAATTTCACTATATTTCTGACCAGGCACAGGACCTATCACAAGAATATTTTTTTTTGTGGGGCGATAACTCTGAAAAGACAGATTTCCCATCTTTTCTTTCATCTCGGGCGAAATACGATTAAGAGGGGCTAATTCAAACCCCTCGGGTAAAATAAGAACAGCCCCCACATTCAAAATCCCCTTTTTCCCATTAGCAAGAACCTGTTTTAGTTGCATATCATAAGGAATTCGAACAACTGCTTCAAATACAGTATCAGGAAGTACCGCTTGTGGAACTTCAATATCCACGGGTTTATTAGCTAAATGGCAATTGGCACATACAATACGGCCGGTTGCTTCGCGTGGATTTTCATAACCCTGCTGTGCAAAAATGGGATATGCATTTGAAGTGGATGCCCAAGTTATTGTATATATCATAAGCGATACGTAAATGGAACGAGTAATCTCTCCCTTTATCCAAGAAAAAGTCTTTCTAGTTTGCATGGTCCAATCATTGATCCTGAAAATTTCTACAATAAAATTAGGTAGGTCGCTAGTATAGTTCCCTATCTACGATACTGCTATTTACTGAAATTTTTTTACTACTAAAATATACTAAAATAGAAAATATAGTCGAAAATAGAACCCCTTGGATGTATAGAAAAAAGAAATATATATTATTATATTTATATATAGTAAAGTAAGATTTTGAATGTTTTGCTTATGTACAAAATAACAAACATTCTAATTGGATTCATGGATCATTTTTCAGTCATTCATTGAATGATAAATCACTACAAGTGACGGAGATACGCGATTTAAATAACGGAAAATCCAATATTTAAAAATTGTATCAAGGATGACTGGAAAAGTGGAAACAAGGCCAGATATAATTTGATCTTTATGAGCAAACCCAAAATCTTTGTAGACAGAGCCAATCATTAGTTCCCAGCCGTGGGGTGAATGGAATCCTATACATAAATCGGTTAATAAAAGAATGGAAAAAGCTTTTATTGTGTCGCTTAGGTTATATAGGAATTCTTGAACCCAAGAATTAAAAAGAATAAGTTCTTCATTACTTAAAATAGAATAACCACTTAGAATAACGAAACAGATTATATTTGCCGAAAAGTGCAAAATCGTATGGATATGATTCTCATTGTGCATCTTGATCAATTGGATCGTTTCTTTGTGGATTCCGATACGAAACTCTTGTAGATGTGTTTCCGGATATTCCTTTATCATTTCGTCCAAGCGAACGAGTTCCTCAAATTCTATGAATTTTTCTAGAATACCTTTTTCTTGGATATCATTTAAAAAAGTTTCGGATTTACTAGTATTACACCAATTAATAACCCACGATTCCAAACTTTTATTAAATAAAAAAGAGATCCACCAGGGTAAAAAAACTATAGATGTAAGATATAGAAAAGGAATAATTTTTTTTTTTTGCATTTTTTCGTCTGTGAATTTTTAATGAACCCACCTCGTTTATCGATTCTATATGATCTAATATTTCTATTAAACATAAGTTCTATTACGCGGCTTCGGACTTATGTTATGAATCTATTCCCCGTTTTTTATTTGTGAGTTAGTGGTTAGTCCTTGACTTTTGAAAAAAAAAAAAATATATATATATATATATATATTGTTTCTAGGTATATCAATTGCTCAAATTCGGATTTCTAGATGAAAGAATTCCGTTCTATCAACAAAACAAATATTTCGAAAAAGGAAGACTCTTGGATTTTTTCGCTCCTGCTAAGAAAATGTTCATTATTCAGCTCATTTCAAAATACTTCAATTGGTACACGCAAAAAATAGGCCAATTCCGCAACTTGTTCCTCAATCTCTCGAAGTCGCGACTTTAACACAAAACAAATATTTCGAAAAAGGAAGACTCTTGGATTTTTTCGCTCCTGCTAAGAAAATGTTCATTATTCAGCTCATTTCAAAATACTTCAATTGGTACACGCAAAAAATAGGCCAATTCCGCAACTTTTTTCTCAATCTCTCGTGGAGTCAAATTCTCATCAGTACGAGCCAACGGAATGGACCCCCGGCCTCTGATTTCCATATAAAGGACACGCCGAGCATAAATACCCTCTTTAACTTCTATTCTAATAGACTGAATATCTTTCATAAGGAATCGGAGTAAGATGCGACGATTTTTTCCAGGAAATCCCCAGCGAAAAATACACACTATTTCTTCTTTTCTATCGAATCGATCATAACCACTACCTACATTCCAAAAAATTGTGGACCACAAATACGAACTAATAAATAGACCTGCAATCCCATAGAAAGACATCACGATTCCTTGTGGAAAAAAAATGATTTGCTGAGACGGAAATAAAGATATCAAATTTCTGCCAAGATAACTGGAAATTCCAACCAAAAAAAATCCCAATGAACCTAAAAAAAGTATAAAGGCCCAGCAGAAATTACTTGTTTTTCGAGACCCCATTATAAGTTCTATCCATATACGTTCTGATCGCCAACTCATACTAGATCCAGTTGCTTTTTATTTGAAGTGGGAAACTCGCCCAAATGAATTTGACTTTCTTTTTTTTCCGAAGTAACTTTCACCAACTCGCATTATTCTGATGTGAATCTTTAGGAGGAATTCGTCGAATTCGTTAGATTAAAAAAAAAAAGAGAGCCCAGCTTCCTCATATAATCCGATATCTGCACATATATAAAAATATCAGCTTTGCATTTCTTTCAGGTATCCGCCACATTCTCGATTTATTTTCAAATAACCTAGTTACTTATAGATCTAGATCATATTTACGCCTGCATAAAAACCCTTTCATTTTCATTTATATTTGAGGGGAGCTGTCTGCATGTTATATCATATTATACTAAACTAAATAGATATCTGTATTATGATACTAAACTAAATAGATATCTGTATTATGATCCAAGTCTAAGTCTTGAAAAAATAAATAAATAAATGAAATTTACCCCTATCAGACCTAATCGGATCTAAAAAATCTTGTTTTTTTGAACATGAAGAGATAAAGAAGCCATCGTAATTGCCGGAAATACTAAGCCTACTAAAGGCACAAAAATGGGGGGTAAGTTGTTGAGAATTGTCATAGAATGGGTACCTCGATTTGATATTTGTATTTGTGCCTGTTATTTTTTATTTCATTTTATTATTCTATTTATTCTATTATTCTATTTACTATTTCATTTTTGAATTATATTCAATTATTAATAGAAATTATTTATTAATTTAATAATTTATATAATAATAATTTATATAATAATTTCTAATTTATTCATTTATAATAGATTATTATTATTATTATTATTATTATTATTATTATTATTATTATTATTATTATTATTATTATTATTATTATTATTAAATAAAGTTTTAAAAATAATAATAATGTTATTTATTTTGATTCTATAATTAGTTACTATATTATTAGTTATTAGAAATATTTCTTATAATCATTAAATAATCATTAAAAGTCGTATATAAATATACTAAGTATATCTAAGTATATCTAAGTGAGTATATATAATAAAAATAAAAATAAAGTGCAAAGAGTGTAGAACTAACTAAATGATTTATTCATATTTCTACATGAAATATATATGATATGTTATTCTTCTTTTATTATCTTTTTTTCTTGTTTTATACTTATAACTTTACTTATAACTTTCATTTTTTCATTTTACTTTACTAAATACTAAATTTAACAAAAATAAAAAAAAAAAATAAATAAATAAATAAAGAGTTTTTCAGGTTATAAATTCCCCCAAAATTCGTTATAATTTATAATCCGATCCGTCGATTTTTATTTTAGTAAAAAGGGATCCTCGGGAGATATATAAATATGCAAAACTCTATTTTCTTGTTGATAGAGGTTTCTTAATTAGTAATCAGGAATATTGGTAAAAAAATTATCAGACGCGATCCTCGGGAGATATATAAATATGCAAAACTCTATTTTCTTGTTGATAGAGGTTTCTTAATTAGTAATCAGGAATATTGGTAAAAAAATTATCTGCATGATTCTTTCTACAATTTACCTACAATTTACTCTTATATTATGTCACTAAAAAACCCATTCTTCGGATTTTTCCTTTGATTCTGTTAAAAAAAAAAATACCTACTCGCCAGAAAAAGAAAATAATTTAACTAATTTAATTAATTTAACTTCAGACTTTACTTGATTTATGATTCAAAGGAAAAAATACCTACTCGCCAGAAAAAGAAAATAATTTAACTAATTTAATTAATTTAACTTCAGACTTTACTTGATTTATGATTCAAAGGAAAGAAATCGTGGAGCCGAAGTAACTCATTCAGAACACCTTTT